AAAGACAGAGGGATTCAATGGTCTTCCGAAAAGGGATGCAGCTGTGTTGAAGAGACAATTATCTCGCTTGGAAACATATCTAGGCGGTATTAAATATATGACGGGATTGCCTGATATTGTAATCATCGTCGATCAGCAAGAAGAATATACGGCTCTTAGAGAATGTATCACTTTGGGAATTCCAACCATTTCTTTAATCGATACAAATTGTAATCCCGATCTCGCGGATATTTCTATTCCAGCAAATGATGACGCTATAGCTTCAATTCGATTCATTCTTAACAAATTAGTATTCGCAATTTGTGAGGGTCGTTCTAGCTATATACAAAATTCTTGATTAATAATAAGATAAATAAATCAAAAATTTTTTTGAGGGAGGGGCTCCCTGTATTTCGATTTATCAAATCGGTTACTACTGCTGAATCATACAAAAGAAAAAGAGATAAAAAACTGGGGATATTGTGTGATTAGTTTAGTTGGTATCCAAAACTAAAATTAAAGTAAATATAAGTAAAAAAGGGGATCTTGAATCAAAATAATTTAAAGTTCTTATTTCTGTCAGAGGGCAATATGAATGTTTTATCATGTTCCATCAACACACTAATAAAAGAAGGGTTATATGAGATATCTGGTGTCGAAGTAGGCCAACATTTCTATTGGCAAATAGGGGGTTTCCAAGTCCATGCCCAAGTCCTTATTACTTCTTGGGTTGTAATTGCTATCTTATTAGGTTCCGCAGTTATAGCGGTTCGCAATCCCCAAACCATTCCAACTGACGGCCAAAATTTCTTTGAATTTGTCCTTGAATTCATTCGAGACGTGAGTCAAACCCAGATTGGAGAAGAATATGGTCCCTGGGTTCCCTTTATTGGAACCCTGTTTTTATTTATTTTTGTTTCTAACTGGTCAGGAGCCCTTTTACCGTGGAAAATTATCCAGTTACCTCAAGGGGAGTTAGCAGCACCAACGAATGATATAAATACGACGGTTGCTTTAGCTTTACTCACATCAGTAGCCTATTTTTATGCGGGTCTTAGCAAAAAAGGATTAGGGTATTTCAGTAAATACATTCAACCAACCCCAATTCTTTTACCCATTAACATCTTAGAAGATTTTACAAAACCCCTATCACTTAGTTTTCGACTTTTCGGAAATATATTAGCCGATGAATTAGTAGTTGTTGTTCTTGTTTCTTTAGTACCTTTAGTGGTTCCTATACCTGTTATGTTTCTTGGATTATTTACAAGCGGGATTCAAGCTCTCATTTTTGCCACTTTAGCTGCGGCTTATATAGGTGAATCTCTGGAGGGTCATCATTAACTATTTTTTATTCGTTTTTAGGTTAGCCCAATTATATAATAGTTAGTTTACGTTATGTAAGAAACACTTGTATATGTGATATTTGATATTGACTAGGTATATATGATTTAAAGATCTATATAATCTGTCCCACTACTTTTGTGAATTTCGATTTAGATAGGGATTCGATTAGAAGTTCTTCCTTTTTATCTGTGAATTGGCTGAAAAAAGTGATAAAAAAAAGAATGAAGAATTCAAAGAATGGTTCACAAAAAATAAATGGCATAAATAAAGTCGTATATATATATATATAGTATGAATTTTTAAAAATCCCGTGGATAGGAACTAATATCAAAGTAATTCTTTGATTCAATAATATTATTATATTATTTCAATTTAAGTTTTTGGTTTTTTTGGCTGGATGAATCTTAGCGATGACTTAATTAAGTCCTAAGTCATCGGATGATTGTATCATTAACTATTTCTTTATTTTGGTGTGAGGAACTTATCATGAATCCACTGATTTCTGCTGCTTCGGTTATTGCTGCTGGGTTGGCTGTTGGGCTTGCTTCTATTGGACCTGGAGTTGGTCAAGGTACAGCTGCGGGTCAAGCTGTCGAAGGTATCGCGAGACAACCTGAGGCAGAAGGAAAAATACGAGGTACTTTATTGCTTAGTTTGGCTTTTATGGAAGCTTTAACAATTTATGGCCTGGTTGTAGCATTAGCGCTTTTATTTGCGAATCCTTTTGTTTAATCCTATAACTAAGAAAATTCTGGATTTTTTTTCGTAGTTTTTTTTTTTTTTTCTATCAAGATTTAACTCCTACAATTATTCATTGAGACAACAATCCTTGGGAAGGACTAATTTGAGGATGGGGAATTAGTACATCGATTCGCTTTCTTCCTTCCCCTTATTCTTTTAGTTTAATGGAAACTTTTTTTAAGGAGTGTTGCGAAAAACGGAGGTTTTTTGAAATTGACATAAAACTTGGTCTCAAATTCTAGCTTAATTCTAATAAGTCTCATTATTATTATTGAAAATTAAAAATTTTGGAAAATACATTTGTAAATAGAATAGGTTTTTTATTCTGTTTACAAATATCCAAATTAGGTAAATTAAATTATTAAATTAAATTTTATTTTTATTGAAAAAAAAAAAAGAATAAAAAAAAAGGACAGAGTTCTTTTTTTATAGTTTA